AAAAAACAGATGACAAAATTTCAACGAATTAAAAACTCATTTTTCAGTAAATCGATTTCAAACTGCTTTTCTAGAATGCCCAATATCTGTTTTACATCTTCTATATGAAAATGTTCAATTTTCATAAGATCCTCTTGAGTCTTATTCAAAAGATCCAATAATGTATATATATTGGATCTTTTGAGACAATTATAGATTCTGGGAGGCAATTTTAATTGGTCAATAAAAATATATTTCAATGCAACTTTTTTTTTGTTTTTCCTTAGTTTAACCAATTTCTCATGAACGGTAAAAAGAGGTAAAGTAACCTTGTATTGATTGTCGTCTAAATTTAAGTTTTCTTCTTCTGTATAGAAAAAAGGAATAAATAAATCAATCAAATTTCGGGACGCTTCATGAAGCGCTTCTTTAGGAGTTAAACTTCCATTTGTCCATATTTCGAGAAAAAGTATCTCTTGTTTTTCATTTCCATTCCCATAAGAATGAATACTATAATTTGCATTTCGAACAGGCATGAATACAGCATCAACAGGATAACTTCTGTCTTGAAAGTTATTTGAACTTTTTATACGATATCCGCGATTCCTCTCAATTTGTAATCCAATACAAAAATCAATCGGTTCCGTCAAGCTAGCTATATGTTGTGTATTATCAACGATTTCTACATAAGTCGGTGAGATGATATCTTGAGCTGTTACATACCCAGGGCCCTTAACACAAATAGATGCGTCACAAGTTCCGTATAAATTACTTCTCAATACTATTTCTTTCAAATTCATTAAAATTTCATGTACTGATTCTTGAATACCCACTATAGTAGAATATTCGTGTGGTATTTTCTCAGATCTTGCGCGTGTAATACATGTTCCTTCTATTTCTCCAAGTAAAGCTCTTCGCATCGCAATGCCTATGGTGTCGGCTTGACCTTTCATAAGTGGAGACAAAAGAAAGCGTCCATAATAAAGGCGCTTACTGTCTGTTCTTGATTCAACACATTTCCACTGTAGTGTCCGAGTAGATACTGTTACTTTCTCCCGAACCATAGTAATATAATATTATTTGATCAAATCGTTTATTTCTCTTGAAATTTCTTTAATCTTTATTTTTACACGCGTCTTTTTTTAGGGGGTCTACAGCCATTATGTGGCATAGGGGTTACATCCCGTACGAAAGTTAATAGTATACCACTTCGACGAATCGCCCGTAATGCTGCATCTCTTCCGAGACCGGGACCTTTTATCATGACCTCTGCTCGTTGCATACCTTGATCAACTACTGTACGAATAGCGTTTCCAGCTGCGGTTTGAGCAGCAAAAGGTGTCCCTCTTCTTGTACCCCGAAATCCACAAGTACCGGCAGAAGACCAAGAAACCACCCGACCTCTTACATCTGTAACAGTCACAATGGTATTATTGAAACTTGCTTGAACATGAATAACTCCCTTTGGTATTCTACGTGTATTCTTACGTGAACCAATACGTCCATTCCTACGCGAACCGATTCTTGGTATAGTTTTTGCCATATTTTAGCATCTCATAAATATGAGTCATATAGATATATGGATATATCCATTTCTTGTCAAAACAGATCCTTTTTTTATTTGTCGATCAGGTCGTTTAGAGAGTCTTTTTTAGACTATCCTTGTCTTTGTTTATGTCTCGGGTTGGAACAAATTACTATAATTCGTCCCCGCCTACGAATTAGTCGACATTTTTCACAAATTTTACGAACAGAAGCTCTTATTTTCATATTTTTCATACCTTAACTTAAACTTTGAATCGACTTCTTGGAAGAAAATAAGTTTCTTGAAATTTTGAATTTCGAATCATATTCCATTCCCATGGAAAGGAATGTTAAAGTTAAAAAATAATCTAATCATTCTAATCTTTGTTGCAGAGTCGCTAAATGATGCGCCCTCTGCTTGAATCATAACGACTGACTTAAATTTTGACTCTATTTCCTGGCAGTATCCGTATAAAACTACGTCCGATCTTTCCTGAAATATAACCTAAAATAAGACCCTCATTAACCCGGAACATACCATTGGGAAGCGATTCCGTAATTAAACCCTCATGAATCCATTTTTTTTTCATTCTGGGTAAAGGTAAAACCTCCTTAAAGTATTAACTAATGTAGGAGGAATAAGATTATACACTCCGCATTTTTTTTTTCCCAACAAATAGGAAGTTTCAGATCCAATGTGGATATAAGACGGATTACCATATATAACACAAAATTTCTCCGCCTATTCTTTTTAGTCGAGCTTCTCGGTCTGTCATTATACCTTGCGAAGTGGAAAGAATTACAATTCCCATTCCGCCTAAAATTCTAGGAATTCCTTGATAGTTAGAATAGATTCGTAAACCAGGTCGGCTGATCCGTTTTAAATTTAAAAGATTTCTATAGGGCCCTTTTCTATTTCGTCTATGTCGCAGAGTTGAAACCAAAAAATATTTGTCGCTTTCTCTGTGTTTTCTCACATTTTCGATAAAACCTTCTCGTAAAAGTATTTTAACAATGCTTTCAGTAATATTAGCAGATACTATTCGAAGGACTCTTTTTCTATCCATATCAGCATTGCGTATAGAGGTTAGTATGTCAGCAATAGTGTCCCTACTCATAATGGAGTAAAATTTTTGTTGTCCTAAAATTTTGATATAATCAACATGTTTTTTTCTTTTTTTTTTTTTACTTATTTTATTTGTTTATGAATAAAAATTATATTATTTTAAATTAAAGGTATATGCGTAAAACACAATCTACTAAATTAATTTGAATCTATTTCTTTCCAATATCCTACTATAACTATATCATAGTCTCATCTTCTATTTTAAGACTATTATAATACCTCAGGCGCCAATGAAACGATTTTAGTGAAATTTAAATATCTCAATTCCCGGGCGATCGCACCAAACACGCGAGTTCCTTTAGGATTGCCTTCTTGATCAATGACAACTGCGGCGTTGTCATCATATCGTATTAGCATACCGTTGTCACGTTTCAGTTCTTTACAGGTACGTACAATTACAGCTCTCACCACTTCGGATTTTTCTAGGGGCATATTTGGTACTGCTTCTTTAATCACAGCAACAATAACGTCACCAATATAAGCATATCGACGATTACTAGCTCCTATGATTCGAATACACATCAATTCTCGAGCCCCGCTGTTATCTGCTACATTCAAATGTGTCTGGGGTTGAATCATTTTTTTTATTTGTTTTTTCAATGCAAAAGGCGAAGAAAAAGAAAGAAATATTCTTTGTCAAAAAAGAAAAAAGAAACCTTCTATTTTTCATTCCCAGGCTCTTTTTTTTTTGTTCTACATTCTTATCCCAAAATAATAAATTGAGTTTTGATAGGCATTTTGGACGCTGCTATTAAAATTGCTTTTCTGGCTATATTTTCTGCGACTCCGCCCATTTCATAAAGTATTCGACCGGGTTTAACAACAGCTACCCAATATTCAGGAGAACCTTTACCCGAACCCATACGTGTTTCTGTGGGTCTTACTGTAACTGGTTTGTCGGGAAATATACGTACCCATATTTTTCCACCACGACGTGCATTTCGTGTCATTGCTCGGCGCCCTGCTTCTATTTGTCTAGATGTGATCCAAGCGGGTTCAAGCGCTTGAAGAGCATATTTACCGAAACTAATATGATTACCTCGATAAGACATTCCCTTCATTCGTCCTCTATGGTGTTTACGGAATCTGGTTCTTTTGGGGTTATAGTTGATGGTTGTTTCTGAATTCCACCTCTACTACAGAACCGGACGTGAGAGTTTCGTCTCATCCAGCTCCTCGCGAATAAAAGGAGTTTTAAAATGAAATTTGAATTAAAATATATATATATATTTTTCATTTTATCGTATCGGATTGTCCCAAATCCAAAATTTAGCAATCCAAAAAATAACGTTTTCGCGGGCGAATATTTACTCTAATATCTATTTTAGTTGTAAGGTTAGTTGATTACGTCTCAAATCATAATAGATGCTTTATTTCTCGGTTACGTTCGCCATCCCAACCAATGAATTGTTAGGCTTTGGTTTCAATAAAATCTTCTGTTCTGCATTCATGGGTTCCATCGTTCCCATTGCTTCGTTTTTAATGGTTAGGTCTTAATTCTACAACGGAGCTCTTAATTCAATTTGTTCTTGAGTCAATTTTCTCAGTCTTTATTGGCTCAGGGCTCTTGGTTTTTTGTTCTATAATCTATCATTTAATTATATATGAATCAGTATTGATGCTTTATTACATTGCCTTTTATGAGATGACTCATAGACCTTACATATTGGAATTCTATATCATCAATATTCTTTTTCTTTCTTTCTCTCACCTCTCTATCTACATCTTTTTTTTATATTCTGGTTCACAACTTAGAATCAGATTTTTCTCTTTTTTTAGTTTATGAAAAACAGATTGCAGTTGCTACAATGATATGAACAATCTATCATATCTTGACTGGGTTGTTGGATCTAGATAATGCGAAGTAATGAGCTGTTTTTTAGTTCTATAGTTATTAGTTTATAATAGTTATTAGTTTATATTAGGGCGGCTTTTTATCTTATCCTTAAAAAAACCAACGAGTCACACACTAAGCATAGCAATTATATCAAAAATTCAATCGAATTTTTATTTAACCCTATAAAATTAAAGAATTATGGAATTAAGAGCTCGTTTTTTTTATCTTTAATCAAAAAAATGACTGAGTTTCTTATTTTTTATTGGATTTTTGAGATAAAAAAAGTAAAGGAAAGTTTTTTTATCCCTCATCTAGAAATATCCAAATTTTGATACCTAATACGCCATAGATAGTTCGAACTGTATAGGCACAATAATCAATTTTAGCTCGAATGGTTTGTAGGGGAACTCTACCTTCTCTGATCCATTCGACACGTGCAATCTCTTTTCCATCAATGCGTCCTGCAATTTGTACTTGAATTCCTTTTATATCTGCTTGTTCGGTTAATTCAATAGCTTTTTTCATTGCTTTGCG